AAAACAATACTAAACATTATCTATAAATCTATAAATGGACTCCACGTTTAATTATATACCCAATATATATCCAAACAAAAGATATACCAATTTCTATATACAAAATTCTAATAGATTAGAGGAAATCTCAAAAAATCCCACGATTCAATCTATTATTCATTAACTACATGTATAGTTTAATAAAAAATCATTTTTTTTTTTTTTTCGCGAGGAGCTGGATGAGAAGAAACTCTCATGTCCAGTTCTGTAGTAGAGATGGAATTGAGAAACAACCATCAACTATAACCCGAAACGAACCAGATTCCGTAAACAACATAGAGGAAGAATGAAAGGAATATCTTATCGAGGTAATCGTATTTGTTTCGGTAGATATGCTCTTCAAGCACTTGAACCCGCTTGGATTACATCTAGACAAATAGAAGCGGGACGCCGCGCAATGACACGAAATGTACGCCGTGGTGGAAAAATATGGGTGCGTATATTTCCAGACAAACCAGTTACGGTAAGACCTATAGAAACACGTATGGGTTCGGGGAAAGGATCTCCCGAGTATTGGGTAGCTGTCATTAAACCAGGTAGAATACTTTATGAAATGGGCGGAGTAGCCGAAAATATAGCCAGAAAGGCTATTTCAATAGCAGCGTCCAAAATGCCTATAAAAACTCAATTCATTATTTCCGGATAGGAATATAGGACTAAAAGAAAGAAGTCTTAGGAATAAAAAAAAAAAACAATTTCGAGTTTCCTTTTTTTTGACAAACAATATTTTTTTTCTTCATCCTTTGTTGCATTGAAAGAAGAGATTAAAAAAATGATTCAACCTCAGACCTATTTGAATGTAGCAGATAACAGCGGGGCCCGAGAATTGATGTGTATTCGAATCATAGGGGCTAGTAATCGACGATATGCTCATATTGGTGACGTTATTGTTGCTGTGATCAAAGAAGCAGTTCCAAATACACCTCTAGAAAGATCAGAAGTGATCAGAGCTGTAATTGTACGTACTTGTAAAGAACTCAAACGTGACAACGGTATAATAATACGATATGATGACAATGCTGCAGTTATCATTGATCAAGAAGGAAATCCAAAGGGAACTCGAATTTTTGGTGCGATCGCCCGGGAATTGAGACAGTTAAATTTCACTAAAATCGTTTCATTAGCTCCTGAGGTATTATAAGACGAGACCTCAATATCGTTATAGTATTTAAATTATACTATTACTATTTAAATGACATAAATTAATTAGTAGATTGTGTTTCATGCATATACCTTTACGAATTCAAAAAAAAAAGAACAAAGAACATGTTGATTAGATTCAAGAGTAACAATAATTTTAGTTTACCATGGGTAGGGACACTATTGCTGATATAATAACCTCTATACGAAATACCGACATGAATAGAAAGGGAACAGTTCGAATAGCATCTACTAACATCACCGAAAACATTGTTAAAATACTTTTACGAGAAGGTTTTGTCAAAAACGTAAGGAAACATCGAGAAAGAAACAACTATTTTTTGGTTTTAACCCTACGACATAGAAGAAATAGGAAAGGACCATCTAGAACTATTTTCAATTTAAAACGGATCAGTCGACCCGGTCTACGAATCTACTCTAACTATCAACAAATTCCTAGAATTTTAGGCGGGATGGGAATTGTAATTCTTTCCACTTCTCGAGGTATAATGACAGATCGGGAGGCTCGATTAGAACAAATCGGCGGAGAAATTTTATGTTATATATGGTAATCCGTCTGATATCCGATTGTATCCGGAATTTCCCATTTGTGAAAAAAAAAAAAAAAAAGACGGGTTCTCTAATATCACCCCTCCTGCCTTACATTAATTGATACTTCAAGAGCTGCAATGACAGAATAAAAATGGATTTATGAAGGTTTCATTATTGAATCACTTTCCAATGGTCTATTCCATAGATAATGAAGTCTGATTTGAGGTTATGTTTCAAGAAAGATCCGACATAGTTTTATACGTATACTACCGGGAGATAGAATCAAAATTGAAGTAAGTCGTTATGATTCAACCAGGAGGCGTCTAATTTATAGACTTCGCAAGAAGGATTCGAACGATTAGGTAGTTTTTTCAACTTCAACATTCCTTTCAGGAGGATACAATTCAAGGTTCAAAAATTTCAAGAAACTCATTTTCTTCCAATAAGCAGATTCAGAATTAAATTAAGGAAAAACAACTATGAAAATAAGAGCTTCTGTTCGTAAAATTTGTGAAAAATGTCGACTAATCCGGAGGAGGGGACGAATTATCGTAATTTGTTCCAACTCGAGACATAAACAAAGACAAGGATAATCCTTCTATTTTAAAATCTAAAAGGGACTCCGTAAAGAAACCGATCTTAAAGAAAGCGATGAACAAATAAAAATAGAAGATACGTTTTGACATGAAATGGATATATCCATATATCTTTGACTTATCTTTTTGAAATGATAAAATATGGCAAAACTTATACCAAAAGTTGCTTCACG